GTGGCTTCGGTGGCAATTAGATCAACGCGTTATTGCTTCAAGAGAAGTTCCTATCGAAGTTCACTATGAATCGTTTGGTAACTATCATGAGATTTATGCACACTATCTAATAGTAAGAAGTGTAAAAAAAGAAACTTTTTGTATATATATTCGAACCACAGTTGGTCATATTTCTTTTTATCGAGAAATTGAGGAAGCTATACAAGGTTTTTCTCAAGCCTACTCATATGATACCTAATAATATGGCAGTAAAAAAAGTAAGTCTAGGACACCCGTGTGAATTTTGACCTCTCCGATTCAATTCGGGCCATAGCATAGTTACTGACCTAAAATCCTACGCAAATCAACATCGAGAAAAGGAAGTTTTTCAATCATTGACTCAAACTCATTGTCGAATCCCATTCAGCAGAATATGGAGGTACTTATGGCGGAACGGGCCAATCTGGTATTTCACAATAAAGTGATCGATGGAACTGCTATTAAACGACTTATTAGCCGATTAATAGATCACTTCGGGATGGCATATACATCACACATCCTAGATCAAGTAAAGACTCTGGGTTTCCAGCAAGCCACTGCTACATCCATTTCATTAGGAATTGATGATCTTTTAACGATACCTTCTAAGGGCTGGCTTGTCCAAGATGCTGAACAACAAAGTTTTATTTTGGAAAAACACCATCATTATGGGAATGTACATGCGGTAGAAAAATTACGCCAATCGATTGAGATATGGTATGCTACAAGTGAATATTTGCGACAAGAAATGAATCCTAATTTTAGGATGACGGACCCTTTCAATCCAGTCCATATGATGTCTTTTTCGGGGGCTAGGGGAAATGCATCTCAAGTACATCAATTAGTAGGTATGAGAGGATTAATGTCAGATCCTCAAGGACAAATGATTGATTTACCTATTCAAAGCAATTTACGCGAAGGACTTTCTTTAACAGAATATATTATTTCTTGCTATGGAGCCCGTAAAGGAGTTGTAGATACTGCTGTCCGCACATCGGATGCTGGATATCTTACGCGTCGACTTGTTGAAGTAGTTCAACATATTGTTGTACGTAGAACAGATTGTGGCACTATCCGAGGGATTTCTGTGAGTCCTCGAAATAAAAATCGGATGATGTCAGAAAGAATTTTTAGCCAAACATTAATTGGTCGTGTCTTAGCAGACGATATATATATAGGTTCCCGATGTGTCGCCTTTCGAAATCAAGATCTTGGGATTGGACTTGTCAATCGATTCATAACCTTTGGAACACAATCAATATCGATTCGAACTCCCTTTACTTGTCGTAGTACATCTTGGATCTGTCGATTATGCTATGGGCGGAGTCCCACTCATGGTGACCTAGTTGAATTGGGGGAAGCTGTAGGTATTATTGCGGGTCAATCTATTGGCGAACCGGGGACTCAACTAACATTAAGAACTTTTCATACCGGCGGAGTATTTACAGGAGGTACTGCCGAACATGTACGAGCCCCTTCTAATGGAAAAATAAAATTCAATGAGGATTTGGTTCATCCTACACGTACACGTCACGGGCATCCTGCCTTTCTATGTTATATAGACTTGTCTGTAATTATTGAGAGCGAAGATATTATACATAGCGTGACTATTCCACCAAAAAGTTTTCTTTTAGTTCAAAACGATCAATATGTAGAATCAGAACAAGTGATTGCTGAGATTCGCGAGGGAACATACACTTTTCATTTTAAAGAGAGGGTTAGAAAATATATTTATTCTGACTCAGAGGGCGAAATGCACTGGAGTACTGATGTGTCCCATGCACCCGAATTTACATATAGTAATGTACATCTCTTACCCAAAACAAGTCATTTATGGATATTATCAGGAGGTTCATGGGGATCGAGTCTCATTCTTTTTTCGATCTACAAAGATCAAGATCAAATGAACATACCCTTTCTTTCCGTCGAAAGAAAATCTATTTCCAGCCTCTCAGGGAATAATGATCAAGTGAGCCAAAAATTTTTTAGTTCAGATTTTTCTGAAAAAAAAAAATTGGGGATTCCCGATTATTCAGAATTGAATGGAATCGTAGATACTAGTCATTATAATTTAATATATTCTGATATTTTTCATGAGAACTCAGATTTATTAGCAAAAAGGCGAAGAAATAGATTTCTCATTCCATTCCAATCGATTCAAGAGCAAGAGAAAGAATTCATACCGCATTCAGGTATCTCGATTCCAATACCCATAAATGGTATTTTCCGTAAAAATAGTATTTTTGCTTTTTTTGATGATCCTAGATACAGAAGAAAGAGTTCCGGAATTCTTAAATATGGGACTTTTAAGGCGGACTCAATCATCCAAAAAGAGGATATGATTGAGTATCGAGGAGTCCAAAAATTGAAGCCAAAATACGAAATGAAAGTAGATCACTTTTTTTTCATTCCCGAGGAAGTGCATATTTTACCCGAATCCTCTGCCATAATGGTACAGAACCATAGTATCATTGGAGTCGATACACGAATCACTTTAAATATAAGAAGCCAAGTAGGCGGGTTGATCCGAGTGGAGAGAAAAAAAAAAAGGATTGAACTAACAATATTTTCGGGGGATATACATTTTCCGGACAAGACAGATGTCCGGAATAAGAGATCCCTACACAGTGGCATCTTGATACCTCCAGGAAGGGGAAAAACAAACGCTAAGGAATCAAAAAAATTGAAAAATTGGATTTATGTCCAACGGATCACACTAACCAAGAAAACTTTTTTTGTTTTGGTGCGGCCCGTAGCAACCTATGAGATAGCGGACAGTATAAATTTGGCAACACTCTTTCCACAAGATCTCTTTCGGGAAAAGGAGAATATTCAACTTCGAGTTTTCAACTATCTCCTTTATGGAAATGGAAAATGCACTCGAGGAATTTCTGACACAAGTATTCAATTGGTTCGAACTTGTTTAGTCTTGAATTGGGACCAAGACAACAAAAATGCTTCTCTCGAGGAGGTCCGTGCGTTCTTTGTTGAAGTAAGTACAAAGGGTTTGATTCGAGATTTCATAAGAATTGGCTTAGTGAAATCCCATATTTCGTATATAAGAAAAAGGAAAAATCCGCCAGATTCTGGATTGATCTCTGCAGATCACATGAATCCGTTTTATTCGACTTCTCCCAAGGCTGGCATTCTTCAACAATCACTTAGACAAAATCACGGAACTATTCGTAGGTTCTTAAATAGAAATAAGGAATCCCAATCTTTGTTAATTTTATCATCATCTAATTGTTTTAGAATCGGTCCATTTAATAATGTAAAATATCACAATGGGATAAACCAATCAAAAAAAAAAAAAAAAAATCCTCTAATTACAATTAAAAACTCGTCGGGCCCCTTAGGAACAGCCATTCAAATTTCGAATTTTTCTTCCTTTTTGCCTTTACTAACTTATAATAATATCTCTGTAATTAAATATTTGCCACTTGATAACTTCAAATCTATTTTTCAAGTAATTAACTCTTATTTAATTGATGAAAACGGAAGAATTTGGAATCTAGATCCATACAGTGCCGTTGTTTTGAATCCATTAAAATTGAATTGGTATTTTCTTCATCAAAATTATCATCATAATTATTGTGAGGAAACGTCCGCAATAATTAGTCTTGGACAACTTTTTTGTGAAAATGTATGTATAGCAAAAAAAGAACCAAACCTAAAGTCGGGTCAAGTTTTAATTGTTCAAAGGGATTCTGTAGTAATAAGATCCGCTAAGCCCTACTTGGCTACTCCGGGAGCAAAAGTTCATGGGCATTACAGAGAAATTCTTTACGAAGGGGATACATTAGTTACATTTATATATGAAAAATCGAGATCCGGTGATATAACACAAGGTCTTCCAAAAGTAGAAAAAGTGTTCGAAGTCCGCTCGATTGATTCAATATCGCTGAACTTAGAAAAGCGGATTAAGGGTTGGAACGAGTGTATAACAAGAATTCTTGGAATTCCTTGGGGATTCTTGATTGGTGCTGAGTTAACTATAGTGCAAAGTCGTATTTCTTTGGTTAATAAGATTCAAAAGGTTTATCGATCCCAGGGGGTGCATATTCATAATAGGCATATTGAAATTATTGTACGTCAAATAACATCAAAAGTTTTGGTTTCAGAAGAGGGAATGTCTAATGTTTTTTTACCTGGAGAACTGATTGGATTGTTACGAGCAGAACGAACGGGGCGCGCTTTAGAAGAAACAATCTGTTATCAAGCCTTTTTATTAGGAATAACTCGAGCATCTTTGAATACTCAAAGTTTTATATCCGAAGCAAGTTTTCAAGAAACTGCTCGAGTTTTAGCAAAAGCTGCTCTTCGGGGTCGTATCGATTGGTTGAAAGGCCTTAAAGAAAATGTTGTTCTAGGGGGGGTGATCCCCGCCGGGACAGGATTCACCAAAGGATTGGTGCATTGTTCACGGCAACATACCAACATTCTTTTGGAAAAAAAAAGAAAGCATTTTTCTTTATTCGAGGTAGATATGAGAGATATTTTATTCTACCACAGGGAATTTTGTGACTCTTCTATTTAAAACCCGACTTTTCTAGGATTTAATGATTCCTAATAGCGGATTCCTTTTTTTAATTGCATTTTTTGTTGTTTGCTGTAGTCATTTGCTTTGGTAATTTGATAACACTAATACGGATAATAATTAATAAAAAATAATGGCTTGGCTCATGCATAAATGGCCCATCCCCGGTACAAGAGAAGGTTCCATCGGAACAAAATTTTATTTTAGTTTGGGGTACCCCCCTTTTTAAGTGTGAAAAGAAATGACAAAAAGATATTGGAATATCGATTTGGAAGAGATGATCAGAGCAGGAGTTCATTTTGGACATGGTATTAGGAAATGGAATCCTAGAATGGCACCGTATATTTCTGCAAAGCGGAAAGGTCGTCATATTATAAATCTTACTATAACTGCTCGTTTTTTATCAGAAGCTTGTGATTTAGTTTTTTATGCAGCAAGTCGGGGA